AGTAAAAGAAAAGATTTTATTGTTATAAGGGCACTCTTCGTTCCAAAATATAAAATGTATTCGATACAATTAAAAAAGAAATGATCAAAATAGAAATGATTTTCTAATTTTGTTTCATAGTGACGCAAAGAAAGTTTCATTTTTGAATGAAGTTACACGGCACAGTTCTTATTTTATTATTAGTTTACTCAAGAGTTGCTCAATGAATCTGTTGATTCGGAATCACGGTATGGGTAGATGCCACAGATAATGAATCGATTTCTTTTTATACCTCTGTCACTCTATCTTTGTTAGTGCCGCCTATAATAATTGATTGATGAATCAAAAACTTTCAATTTAACTTATTCTTTCAATTGGTATTTTTGTTTATCCTCGTATCTCGCAAAAATGGAAACTTAGGTAAGTGCTTTATAAACATATGTATAATAAAGAACATATTTCATTTAGCTCCTTCATGCCTACTATAACTAGTTATTTCGGTTTTCTACTAGCGGCTTCAACTATAACCTCAGTCCTATTTATTGGTCTAAGCAAGATACGACTTATTTGAAATTAATCGAATAAACAATTCATAAAGAGAAACCTTTCCGTGAGATTCCATGTATTCTATGAGTTCCTTACCGTGTCAATTGCCAATTCTTGGTCATTGCGATTCATGGGCAATTCGGATTAAGATTTAGGGATAGATATTACCTCTCTTTTCCCCTTTTCAAACAAATTGAAATGAAATGATTGAAGTTTTTCTATTTGGAATCGTCTTAGGTCTAATTCCTATTACTTTGGCTGGATTATTCGTAACTGCATATTTACAATACAGACGTGGTGATCAGTTGGACCTTTGATTAATTAACATCTCTTTTTTTGATTGACCTCCTCTTTTCTTTATTCTTTAATCCACAGGAGGTCAAATTCAGATTGCTGTTCAAGTTAGTGAAGTTAGTTCAGTGTAATTCCAACTAACAAAAACGGAATCACGCTCTGTAGGATTTGAACCTACGACATTGGGTTTTGGAGACCCACGTTCTACCAAACTGAACTAAGAGCGTTTTCTTATCACAATAGATAAGACTATAAAGAAAAGGATTCTTTTTGTAACTCCAACACATCTTGTATGCATATACTATTATAGTATCATAAAATGAAAAATTATGTATATCCAATTTTAATTGATCTCAATTGATTCTTCGTTACTGCTCAGAGGAGAAGTAATAGGTAGGGATGACAGGATTTGAACCCGTGACATTTTGTACCCAAAACAAACGCGCTACCAAGCTGCGCTACATCCCTTTCAATTGGTCTACAGTGTCATTGTAGAGAATACCTGTCTTGTTTTCCACATCCTTATTTCCTCCATTGATATACACAATTTTTCTTCCCATTTCTTCTTTTTTTTTTTATCATATTATTATATATTAACATATAATAATAAAAGACTTATATACATATAAAATATGAAACCCACCCTAAAAATGAAATAAAAAATAAATGAATATTTTTGGGGAATGCTCAGGAGTAAAGAAACTTCTTTTTATGTTTTAAGAAAAAGAAAATCTTATCTAGCGAATCTTCAATTTGAATCGGGAATTCTGTGTACAAATACAAGTGGTCCATATGCATCTGATCATATATGTATTACCATTATGTATTACAATAAATAAGGAGGATTTTAAATGCGAGATCTAAAAACATATCTTTCCACGGCACCGGTACTAAGTACTATATGGTTCGGGTCCTTAGCAGGTCTATTGATAGAGATTAATCGTTTATTCCCGGATGCGTTGACATTCCCTTTTTTTAATTAACATGAGAAGGGGTGAAGAATATTAGAGATACAATCAAATATCTGTGACTAATTCCTTTCCCCCTCCTCTTTTTTTCTCTTTTTTAGAATTTTATAAGGGAGGAGTAAGAGAAAGAATAAAAGTGGATTTAACCTCAGCGAAACTCGGGTTCAGACTCGAATCAAATTAAGAATAGAGGGAAAACGTAAATGTAAATGTTGGTCTAGTGCAAGAGTATCATACAAGATCCTTAAATTAAATACTGTACTGCGATTAGAAATATAGTTATAGTTAGAAATCATTGTATTACTTATTATTTACTATTACTCTATTGATATTGATTACAACGAAATCCTTCATATCATAATTGGATTTTGAGTTAGCAACTTCTATTTTTTTTCCTTACTTTCTTCGGATCGAAAATAGAAGACTTGAATGAATAAAAAAAAAACAAAGGAGGTTCATGGCCAAGAGTAAAGATGCCCGAATAAGGGTTCTTTTGGAATGTACTAATTGTGTACGAGGCGGTGTTAATAAGGAATCAACAGGCATTTCCAGATATATTACTGAAAAAAATCGACACAATACGCCCGGTCGATTGGAATTGCAAAAATTCTGTCCCTATTGTTATAAACATACGATTCATGGGGAGATAAAAAAATAGATCGAACCGAGGGCCTGTGTGTCACCCTTCCAAGGAACAGTAAAAATAATATAGTAAAATAATATAGTATATAATATTATATAATATATATAACATATATTTAAATAGAAATAAACCAAATCCTATTTCTGAATTCTAATTCATTTTTGATCCGAACGAAATAGGATTTTCGGGATAAGGAATAAACAAACCATGGATAAATCCAAGCGACCTTTTCTTAAATCCAAGCGATCTTTTCGTAGGCGTTTGCCCCCGATCCAATCGGGGGATCGAATTGATTATAGAAACATGAGTTTAATTAGTCGATTTATTAGTGAACAAGGAAAAATATTATCTAGACGAGTGAATAGATTGACTTTGAAACAACAACGATTAATTACTATTGCTATAAAACAAGCTCGTATTTTATCTTCGTTACCTTTTCTTAATAATGAGAAACAATTTGAAAGAACCGAGTCGACCGCTAGAACTACTGGTCTTAGAACCAGAAATAAATAGGCTTACTCTTCAATTGAATCGAAATTCCAATTCGAACTCAAACGCGGATTTGATGTTTTGTTCGAAAAATCTAAGAATCGAGATTTGATTGTTGTGTTGTAAGAAACAAAAATAATCGGGGAAGAAGAAGAAATCCTTTTTTTTTTATTGAACATATTCCTTCATTTTGACGACTTTATCATATTTTATCATACTAATTTAGAATCTACCTTCCCGGAGTTCATTCTCCGGGGAACTCCATTTATTTAAATCATTAAATCATTCCGGTGAATTCTTTACAATCTCTTTATTTTATGATCTCATTGGAAATCATATAAAGACAATTCCTATTGGATATAGCTATTTGTGCAAGTATTTTACGATTAAGAAGTAACTGCCTCTTGTACAGATCGTGTATAAATCTACTATAACTATAGGATGCCCCATTCTCGTGAATTACTGCATTTATCCGAGTGATCCACAAACGACGAAAATCTCTCTTTTGCCGATCTCTATCCCGATGAGTCGAAACCAAAGCTCTGATTTTCTGTTGAGTAATAGTTCGAGTAAGTCTTGAATGGGCTCCTCGAAAGCTTGATGTAAATAAACGAATTTTTGTTCTACGTCTACGAGCTATATATCCTCGTCTAGTTCTGGTCATTGAATAAATGAAACTTTGATGAATAACTAATTGATTTCCTTTCTTTCAGTTATCCTTGTACCCTTTCCTGGTCTATTAATAACAAAGCGGATTCTTCCAATGTATAAAATAAAAATTCCAATGGCTTTTGCTACTATAACCTTCCCGACCACGATTTTTTTTTCTTTTTTCTATGCATTTCACCTCGAAATAAGAAATAGTATTGATACTAGGTATCAAAAACATAGTAAATTAACTAAAAAAGTAGTCAATTTGAAATTAAATGGATAAAGAAATAGTGGGTTCCATCGTTTCTATGGTTACTTCTTAAACGGTGAGGTCCTTTCTATACACCGGAGCTCCTTCCTTCATTTAATAAATCTTATTGGTAACTTGTACAGTTCACACTCTTTGGCTCTACCCATGAATTATCCAGTAATAGGTCTTTCACAATGAGATCTACCTATACAGTAACGGTATTTAATTATGAAGGTTAGCTAAGTAGCTGACCCTGTTAGTCCGTTCTTGCAAGAGTGGGAGCCTAATCTTTCTGCTGATTTTCCCCGCTTAATGGATAACCCTTTTGCCAATGGGGAATTGCTTATTATCTTAAATTTAGGTGATTGTATTTGCACCGACGGAAACCATAAATTTCATACACAATACACAATAGGGGAATATGATAGATCTTTTTTTTTTTTAGTTTAGATAGTGAATGGAGTTCTTCCATTCTATTCACTGGTACTGATCATTGATACTGGAAAAGTTGTTTTTCGTCCCAGTCCATGATCTGAACGAGTCGCACATACACCCTAGTACATGTTCCTCGGCGCTGAGGACACCCCCGAAGAGCGGGGGATTTCGTGACATTTCTGATTGGCTGTCTTGTGTTTCTAATAAGTTGTTTAATAGTTGGCATGCTGAATCATATACATAATGTACTGGTTTAGATCGATCCTAACCGGATGATTATGAATTACCCCCATTTTATTTAATTTAATGAAAATGAAACCCGGTAAGAAGATCTCAAATCACGGATTTGCACGAAATCCTTTCTTTTTTCATTGAACCGCTACAAGATCAACAATTCCATGAGTTTGGGCTTCTGTTGCTGACATAAAAACATCCCTTTCCAGGTCTTCGGATACAACCCATAAGGGTTTGCCCGTTCTTTGTACATAAACCTTTGTGATGATTTCGCGCAGTTTCAGTAGTTCTTCCGCTTCCATGACAAATTCTCCGGCTTGTGCCTCATAAAAAGCGGCAGCCGGTTGATGGATCATTACCCTGATGATATAACATAATAAATGATTTCTCTATCTCGTATGATGAGTCGAAGAGAAGAGATAAAGAATAACAAGAAAAAAAGATAGAATTGAACAACCGTACAGGCATCTTTTGCGAATTGCATACGGCTCTACAATGGAATTGACTTTTACCTGCCATCGAAAAATGTAGGATCTGTCAGATCCAGATCGGTAAATGATCCAATTACCACCCTTCCTTTCGGAGAAGTTAAAAAATACTATGATGGCTCCGTTACGTTATATATTTATTTCCTCTATGATTCAGCAATCCCAAAGTTTCTTTTTGATCTGATCAAATAAAATAAGAACCAAATAAGATTATTTTTTATTTTCGTATCCTTTCATAACATAAAGATTGTTAAGAGCCTTCTGGTGTGAAAACAAAAAGTTTGTGACGCTGAAACGGACTCCCGATAGATAAGATAAAATCGGAAATACCCTTTATCTCATACTTCTCTTTCGATACATAATCTAATGTTTTGAAAAAAAAAAACAATAAAGAATTTTCTCATATCGAATTCGAAGTGCCATGCTATTATTACTTAATATTCATATTTCATATGGCGAAGGCATAGTCTGCTTTTTTCTATCAAATAAAAAACTCATTGGCGCCAAGCGTGAGGGAATGCTAGACGTTTGGTAATTGTTCCTCCGACCAGGATAAAAGATCCCATTGAAGCGGCTAATCCCAGGCATATTGTATGTACCTCTGGTGGCACAAATTGCATAGTATCATAAATAGCTATTCCGGGTAGTACCCATCCGCCAGGAGAATTTATAAAAAAATACAGATCTTTGTTTTCATCCTCTATACTGAGATATATCATAAGACCAATAAGTTGATTCGAGATCTCGCTCTCAACCTCTTGGCCTAAAAAAAGTAATCTTTCTCGATAAAGTCGGTTGATTAGGATAAAATTGTATCCCTCAGGAACCGTACATGCACCTTTTGATGCATACGGTTCTAAAAAAAATCGCGAAAAAGAATCAATGTGTAGATTCCAGCCCTCTTTTTTTCATAGCAAGCTCTTTCTAAAACGAGGGGGCTTTTTCTTCGATTTTTCAAGAAAGATGAGTTTTGACCCTTCCATATAATATATATAAATATATATAAAATAAAAAAAAAAAGAATTCATTAAACTTATCGAACTAACTTATCATTGATGTATTGTCTCATCGAGATCCGATCCAAATCACGATGTCATTTTCTTGTTTCTAAATGGGCCTTCTTAATTTTTTTAGGTTTATGCTCTACTCCGGGTAAAGATCCGATCGACTTCGATTTGCACATATAGGACAAATGCCCCCAATACCACTTCTTTTTACTACAACTTCCTTTTTTTATTTATTTCATGTCTTCACCAAATATTCGACGTATTCATCCTATTACTCGATTGATTAACAGTTTGAGATCACTCCTATTTCTATTTATAAATAAAATCATTTATGATACAATATAGTAATCATATATTACCAATTGGGTTTTTTATAAACGGAGCCTGTATACTTCATTTTATTGATCCAACTAAGCCAACCATAAATTATTTGATAATATTAATCTGGATCCCCCCAAAAATAAAATGGATCTAATTGAACTTCACGCTCCAAATTGTTGATGATTCAATCAATCTTTCTTGGGCGAAACAGAGGATATCTCGATCGAGGGAGAGAACGGGAAAATACCATATGACCCAATATATCTGACAAGCCGCACTATACGTCAATCCAAGATATATCGTCCTCTCCAGGATTTCGAAAAGGCACTTTTGGAACACCAATAGGCATAAAAAAACAGAAAAAAGAATTTAGTACTTTATTTCACTTTGGTATGGAAACGTAACAATGAGTTTATTGTCTTCATAATATTGGCCTTCATCATATTTTATCCTTAGATTGGATAAGTTCATAAAAGAAGACAGAATGAATAAAGGAAAATTTTTACGAATAGGGCCTTCGAATGATGAACAAGTATGGGTGCATTCACTCATAGAAAATGGGATTAACCCCCATTGCGTATTGGTACTTATTGGGTATAGAATAGATCTGTTTATCTTTGTTCCTACGAACAGAATTGTTCCATTAGTACCAACAGAATAGAACAAATACAAATATTAACATTAACCCTTGCTTCGAGATAATCCACTGAAAAGAGAATATCAATAGCATAGTTTTTTCTAATGCAATAAAGTTACATAGTGTCTATTTTTCTTTGATAAAGAGGTATTTCCATGGGTTTGCCTTGGTATCGTGTTCATACTGTCGTATTGAATGATCCCGGTCGATTGATTTCTGTCCATATAATGCATACAGCTCTGGTTGCTGGTTGGGCCGGTTCGATGGCTCTATATGAATTAGCAGTTTTTGATCCCTCTGACCCCGTTCTTGATCCAATGTGGAGACAAGGTATGTTCGTTATACCCTTCATGACTCGTTTAGGAATAACTAATTCATGGGGCGGTTGGAGTATCACAGGCGGGACTATAACGAATCCGGGTATTTGGAGTTACGAAGGTGTGGCCGGGGCACATATTGTGTTTTCTGGCTTGTGCTTCTTAGCAGCTATCTGGCATTGGGTGTATTGGGATCTAGAAATATTTTGTGATGAACGTACAGGAAAACCTTCTTTGGATT